AGAGTGATGCTTCCAGTGATAGTTCGTTTTTTGATGAAAGTTATGGTAGGGATTTCACAATAATTGAAAATTTGGATAATCTTGATCTTGATGGAACTCAAAAATACAAACATTTGTGGGTTCAATGTGAAAATTGTTATGGATTAAATTATAAGAAATTTTTGAAGTCACAACTGAATATTTGTGAGCAATGTAAATATCATTTGAAAATGAGTAGTTCAGAAAGAATCGAACTTTTGATTGATCCAGATACTTGGTATCCTATGGATGAAGACATGGTCTCTAGCGATCCCATTGAGTTTCATTCCGAGGAGGAACCTTATCAAGATCGTATCGATTTTTATCAAAGAAAAACAGGGTTAAATGAAGCTGTTCAAACAGGTATAGGTAAACTAAACGGTATTCCCGTAGCAATTGGGATTATGGATTTTCAGTTTCTGGGAGGTAGTATGGGATCCGTAGTTGGAGAGAAAATAACTCGGTTGATTGAGTATGCTACCAATAAATTGCTACCTCTTATTATAGTGTGCGCATCTGGAGGGGCACGCATGCAAGAAGGAAGTGTGAGCTTGATGCAAATGGCTAAAATATCGTCTGCTTTATATGATTATCAATCAAATAAAAAGTTATTCTATATATCAATTCTGACATCTCCTACTACTGGTGGGGTGACAGCTAGTTTTGGTATGTTGGGAGATATCATTATTGCGGAACCCAATGCCTACATTGCATTTGCTGGTAAAAGAGTAATTGAACAAACGTTGAATACGACAGTGCCTGAGGGTTCACAAGAAGCCGAATACTTATTCCATAAGGGTTTATTGGATTCAATTGTACCGCGGAATCTTTTAAAGAGTGTTCTAAGTGAGCTATTTCAGTTGCACGATTTCTTTCCTTTGAATTAAATCGAGTATTATGGCCAATTATTTGTGACAAACAAAAAAAGTAGTTTTAGTTTTTTGTAATCAACGTCAAAATCAGAAAAATTTAATGTGGTTTTTATTGGTGATGCACAAATTGTAGAAAGAATCAAACGTTGTCGATAATTTTTGTTTTTACTTTTCCTTGAATTGAAGTGCTGATTACTAAAAACCTCGATCACCAACAAGATAAAAAAGTGACTTCCTTCTTCCTCCTTCTGGGAAATTAAGAAAACAAATTATTTCATCTTCCTACATATGCATATAGAATAGAAAATAGAAAAAATTGCTTTTGTCTTTATTTGCATTTAGTTAATGAGAATTCACATTTTGACTAAGAAGATCTCTTGCATCAGATTCGAACGAATATCTTTCGAGAATTTTTAATAATCTCTTTCTTGATTGCATTAAAAGACAAGAAAGAGCAAGAGAAGAGAAAAAAAAAAGATGAAGAATAAGAAAGTCGATTATCATACATACATATAGATTTTTGTAAAAAAAATGAATAAGTTCATTTTTTATCTCTACATGCTAGTATATACTATACTCACTTAGATAGAATTAGTATAATTAAATAGAATTCGACTTAAAACATTTTTATAACAATAGAACAAAAAGGTAAAATAGTATATCGAGGTACCTATTCTATGACAACTATCAGCTTTCCCTCTATTTTTGTGCCTTTCGTAGGCCTAGTATTTCCGGCAATTGCAATGGCTTCTTTATTTCTTCTTGTTCAAAAAAATAAGATTGTTTAGACCTGATGAAGCCAAATCTCATTTTTTCAAGACTAAAACTTGAATCATAAAACAGATATCTATTTAGTAAAAAGAGGATTTGCTCTAAACATAAATGAAAAAATTTCTTATGTATGGTATGGGAAAGTATGAGATGAGATATGGGTAAATGAATTTTAGTTCAAACAAATAGATCAGGAATCAAAATGGGTCGGTGTTTGAAATAGAAAGTCAATGTAGGTAGATATCTATAGTCTATAGTCTATAGTAGTTTATAGTGCAGTCCTATGAAGGGGATGTTATTTAGATTTACCTAATTTGATAAAATAAATTATCTCGAAAGATTGACATCTGAATAGTACTAGTTGATGAGAGTTACTTCGAAAACCAAACGAAGAGGAAATAAGATCCAATTCATTTTCGGGGTTATTATCTCAATTCAATTTAAATGGAACTAGATCTAGTATGAATTGGCGATCAGAACGTATATGGATAGAACTTATAACGGGGTCTCGAAAAACAAGTAATTTCTGCTGGGCTTTTATCCTTTTGTTAGGTTCATTAGGATTTTTATTGGTTGGAATGTCCAGCTATCTTGGTAGGAATTTGATATCTTTATTTCCCTCTAAGGAAATAATTTTTTTTCCGCAGGGGATTGTAATGTCTTTCTATGGGATTGCAGGCCTCTTTATTAGTTCCTATTTGTGGTGCACAATTTTTTTGAATATTGGTAGCGGTTATGATCTATTCGATAGAAAAGAAGGAATAGTGCGCATTTTTCGTTGGGGATTTCCTGGAAAAAATCGTCGCATCCTACTCCGATTCCTTATAAAAGATATTCAATCTATCCGAATTGAACTTAAAAAGGGTATTTATACTCGTCCTGTCCTTTATCTAGAAATCAGAGGCCAGGGGCCCGTCCCCATAACTCGTACCGATGAGAATTTCACTCCACGGGAAATGGAAGAAAAAACTGCTGAATTGGCCTATTTCTTAGGTGTACCGATTGAAGTTTTTTGAAATGAACTGAAGAATTAATGTTTTTTGATTCTCAGCTGGAGGTAAAAAACTTTAGACTCCTCTTTTTTCTATGGCACAACTTAACAAAAATTTCTTCTCTATTCAATTCAGGTTTCTATTCAATTCAGGTTAAAGTAAATGTATACAGACGTATACGAAACAAAGAAATTATTTTTGTTTACAAAAAAGGTTTATCTAGGGAAATCCATTCAATTCAACTCCATTCAAGAAAAAAAATCGAAATAAGAATCGATTCATCCCATATAGAAAAATATTTCAAAATAAATAAATTTTTGATTTGAAGTCCTTGTTTGGAATGGATAAGTTAGATAAAACTAGATTATGTAACTGAATTATCTCTCTTTTTTCAATCTTTATTTTATTGCTTTCTTTAATGATAAAAGACTCGGATTTATTAGAAAGATAACTATGCAATTTCTGCCTTGTTTTATCACTTTTTTTTTTTGAATTCTTTCATTCAGGAATTTTTGGCAATTTTTTTACTATGTTATTTTATTTAGTGAATTTTTTTCATTAAAAAAAACTATTCAAAATTTTTTGAAAGGGAGTTTTTTTGGCCCGAAACCCCAATTCATTACTTGAAGTGGCTCTTTCTGGTATTCATTGAAAGGAAGGAATTGCTTCGAATTTTACATTTTACTAATTGAAAAATCTGGCAAGAAGATTCTTTCTTATTTCTTCATTCGAATTCAAAGTGGATTCTTATTTTTTTTCTCTATTCTTTGCAAGATTTTTTCAATTTCAACAATAATATATGAAAATGAAAAAAATGGCAAAAAAAAAAGCATTTATTCCCCTTTTATATCTTGCCTCTATAGTCTTTTTACCCTGGTGGATCTCTTTCTCGTTTACGAAAAGTCTGGAATCTTGGGTTACAAATTGGTGGAATACTAAGCAATCCGAAACTTTTTTGAATGATATTCAAGAAAAGAGTATTCTAGAAAAATTCATAGACTTAGAGGAGCTCCTTCTGTTGGACGAAATGATAAAGGAATACCCGGAGATCCATTTACAAAAGCTTCGGATAGGAAGCCAAAAAGAAATAATTCAATTGATGAATATATACAATGAGGATTGTATCCATACGATTTTGCACTTCTCGACAAACATAATTTCTTTTCTTATTCTAATTGCGTATTGTATTTTGGGTAATGAAGAACTTCTTTTTCTTAACTCTTGGGTTCAAGAAGTCCTATGTAACTTAAGTGACACAATAAAAGCATTTTCGATTCTTTTAGTAACTGATTTCTGTGTTGGATATCATTCACATCATGGTTGGGAACTAATGATTAGTTCTATCTCCAAAGATTTTGGATTTGCTCCTAATGATCAAATTCTATCTGTTCTTGTTTCCATTTTGCCAGTCATTCTAGATACAATTTTGAAATATTGGGTCTTCCGTTATTTAAACCGTTTATCCCCCTCGCTTGTAGTGATTTATCATTCAATGACTGACTGAAAAGAAAAATGATTGACTGATATTAATCAAATTATAATGTTTGTTACTGTGGACATAAGCAAAGCATTCAAAATGGACTCTTTCTATTTCTACCCAGGGAGTTTCGCCCCTATTGCAGTAATATTTTTCCAGTAAATAGCAGAATCGTGGCTAGGGAACTTACTAGCAACCTACCCAATTTATTGTAGAAATTTTCGGGATAAATGATTGGACTATGCAAACTAGAAATATTGTTTCTTGGATAAGAGCACAGATTACTCGATCCCTTTCCGTATCGCTCATGATCTATATAATAACTCGGGCATCCATTTCAAGTGCATATCCCATTTTTGCACAGCAAGGTTATGAAAATCCACGAGAAGCGACTGGACGTATTGTATGTGCCAATTGTCATTTAGCGAATAAGCCCGTGGATATTGAGGTTCCGCAAGCCGTCCTTCCTGATACTGTATTTGAAGCAGTTGTTCGAATTCCTTATGATATGCAACTAAAACAAGTTCTTGCTAATGGCAAAAAGGGTGCTTTGAATGTGGGGGCGGTTATTATATTACCTGAGGGATTTGAATTAGCGCCGCCCGATCGTATTTCTCCAGAGATGAAAGAAAAGATTGGTAATCTTTCTTTTCAGACCTATCGACCAAATAAAAAAAATATTCTTGTAATAGGTCCTGTTCCTGGAAAAAAATATAGTGAAATCACCTTTCCTATTCTTTCCCCAGACCCGGCTACTAAGAAAGATGTTCATTTCTTAAAATATCCCATATATGTAGGCGCTAACAGGGGAAGGGGTCAGATTTATCCTGACGGAAGTAAGAGTAACAATACAGTTTATAATGCTACAGC